TAATTCATTAAATGCTTTTGCTGAATGTCAACTAAGTCTCGTAAGTAACGTGCTCCCGGTTGTTCAAGGATTTGATAACCAGCGTCATTCTTTGATAAATGATCACTATGAGTCAGACTCAATAGAACGCTTTTTTCTGTGGTTAATGAGGCTAGCTGAACCAAAAATTTGCTTTCTTCCTCATGAATCGAATTAGTGTTTGCGACCCAGGATTCAATTTGATCATCAATCCACTCCCAGTTCACATTTTTTCTTTTTCTGAGCAAGCAATAGATATCTTTACTTGTATGACTTATATGACTTAGCTTTCTGACATTTCTAGAAAAAGCAATTCGAGTCATAATATCGCTGAGCAGATTCTTTAACCAAAAATAATTTGGTTCAGACATAGGATACTTATCTAAAAGTTTTTGAACCTCAATCCTAGATGAGGAACTCATAAAAGAGTTTAAACTTTTTAATTTTTTATATAACTTAATAAACGCTCGCGAAACAAAGAAAAGATGCATAGTAATGAGATACCCAACAAAAATCACAAAGAAAGTTTTGAAATAGAACATCTTTACCGAAGTATTTCGATGAATTATTTCTATGCCCAGAATGAAGTTATTGAACCACCCCCGCCTCAAGCTCTCGATTGTTATAAAAACTGGCATTTTCCCTAATTTGATCTCAAGACTTCGCCATGATAAAGCCAAAACCCTTGACACTAGGTCTGAAAATATCAGATTTATATATTTGTACCCTGCTAAAGTAAAAAAGCTTGGCAGATATCTTTCAAATAAATTCCATTTTTCTGATAAAATCGAAAAAAAACTATCTCTTTGAAAATTTTTTCCTTTTTCTTTTCGATCAAAATGAATAGATTCTGAATAGGGACTATGACTCAAACCCATCTTTGAAATAAAATTGGGAAGCTCATAAAATTTTTTTGTTTCAGAATCAGATAGATTCACATTCAGATCTAAAAAAGGTTGACACGAAGTTCTTTCCAAATTGACTATTTGTGTCTCTGTTAGAGGTGTTGCAGAAGTATCTATGATCGAATAAATAGTTCTACCAAGGACTGGATCGGAGTGAAAATCCTGAGAGATCCATTTTAGATCTACTTGTGCCTCCATAGTACCTATATGCTTTTTACCCACACACCAAGAAACTATTTTATTACCAAGGAACAAGCTATTCAGAAATTGTCCATAAAGAAAATTGAAATGAGTATTCCAAGTCCTTTCCACAGAAAATGGAAATCTTGTCTTACAATCGAACCAAAAGCAGTCCGGATTATTCAAGAATCGAAGTCTATTTGCTTTATAAAAAGAATATATTAATGAACTTCTTTGAAATTGATTCGCGGGGTTCAACCAATTTTCTTGATCGTGGAAGATTTTTAAAAAATCGGAATCCTTTTTATAGAAAGATTTGGTTCGAGTATGTAATGAGTCAATTGGTAGCTTATTAGGTGATGTTATTGCTCCATTTACTACGAAGTTGGAAGGACTCGACTTTTCCACCAAAATGGGGTTCAGTCTTTTTAAATGAACCATTTTAAATCCTATCGATTCTAACAACTGATTACAAAGTTTATGAGTTGGCCCTTGCAACTCATAGATAGAAATTTCGGATCTCTGAATCGGGGTATTCCCGAAACTTACACAGTAAAAAAGAGGTAAATTAGCCCAAAAGAAAATAAATTTAGTCGCAAAACCAAATATCTTAGTAAACAAGCCAACAAGCGAATGTGGCGAAAAGAAGGATCGAACTGCCTTGGAAAGTTTGTCCAACAGATAAGGAATTAACTTATATACCCTTTTTTGTACTTTTTTCTCTATGTACTTACGAACCTCAGACCAATAAATCCATTTTTCAAGAATAGAAACACTTAATTGAATAATATAAACACGTAATTTACCAGGAAATCGAATAAAAAAAACACGTAATTCACCACACTTCACTTGCATGACTTGAAACGTGCCTTCAAAACGACTCTTTTGGACTTGAAAAAACTTTTTCTGCTCAGAAAGGAAATGTTCAAACTGTTCCTGTAAACTCATTATGCTATTCGACCATTTGTATCGATAGGTAGAATCTTTTTTGATTTTATAGTTCATTCGAGTTCGATAATTGAGAAGAGCTGTTCCTTTTTGTTCTCTTGGAATTTGATTCCGATGGGATCTATTGAATAGATCTCTTAGACTAGAGTCGTTTTGAATGCATTGATATTGCCGAATCGATTTCATTCGATTTTTACTAAAAAAAGAATGAGTCTCCTTTAATTCAGCCCTATCGTTTAATATCTCATTCAATAATTTTGGTTGATCTAATCCCAAATCATTATTAAGATAAAAAGAAAATTCCTTCTGATACACCATATCTGGTTCGCTTATTACTAGAGTCCATAGATCTGCTCTTCCTTGCAAGATCTCTTCGACTTTCAAATAGAATCGCTGAACTAAACTAAAGAATAGATTTTTTTTGGCCGGATCTGATGAAATAGAATGAATTGAGACAGTCTTTTGTAAATAAAGAATGATTTTGAATAAATCAAGTATTTCTTTCTTTTCCGCTCGCCGGACAAAACAAAGAGGTTTCTTCGCAAAGGAAGGGGCCCTCTCAATCGGAGTCGACGTTATATATAGTTCTGAACATCTCTCCGAGCAAAAAGAACCAAGGAATCTTGTCCGAAAATGTTCCATTTTTTCCGGAGACCGCTCTTTCTCGCGTTCCGTTTCAAGAAAGGAAGGATCCCAAGAACTTGCTCGTTCTTTTCGTTGTTGAATATTTTTTTGATGAATCAATCCAGAATATTCCGAATCCTCATTCTGAAGGGACTCAAAAAGGTCTATGGGTGGATCAGAGGATCTTTTGAGTTTACTCGAAATCTTTCCTTGAACAAAATGCGATCTTGATCTTGTGGAAGCAGACTGAAGATTTGACCATATATTCCGCCCCGTGCTAAAAAACCGATCCCTCATATTACTAAAAAAAAAATAGGATTCGGGCCTATCATCATCTAGATAATATACAAACGGAAACTCAAGAGATTGTAGCGCCTTTTCTTTGAATAAGATATCAATTCCGGCAACCATTTCATGAAAACTACGATTCTCGATCAAGTTCCTCCACCGCACTTTTGTTATTGGCAGAACCTGAGTCTTTTCTGTCGGTTTCAGTAAATAATTTTCAAATAGAGTTTTTCCTTTTGGAAAAGAAAGGAGCAACATACTCATTTTAGTTAATCCACGGGCTTGATCACTAGTGTCAGTAAATGATAGAGGAAAAAATCTTTTAAAATAGAGGTTTTTTCGTTCAACCATATTTTGAGTGTTCATGCGATATATAAGGATCCCGACTACAACTACTATGACTCCCTTGATGGTGAAATATGGATTTCTTGTTGAACCCGGTAAATTGCGTGAAAGTAGGAGACGCGGATCAAAGAGTTTTAAAAACCGCTCTTGGCGGAAAAAAATGTGAATGAAGGATCCCACTGAATAAAATTGGGTCCATGATTTAGACTTATTGATCTCTCTCAATTCGAAAATACCAAATTTGCGATTTTGTTTTTTCATGCCTGTGTAAACCTCCCGAGTTTTTTTAGTTTCTTTTACTTTAATTAGATTTTATATTTTAAAATATTTATTTTTGAAATTCAAACGTGTTTAGTCTTTATTATGATACCAGTTATGTATGGATTTCGATGACTATGAAATTTTTTTCCTTATATGTTTCTTTTACACTACACATTCTGCAGACATGTTGAATTCTGTATATTTTTGTCAATTCAAAAATGCTGATTACTAAATTGCAACGATTTCGATTTTTTTATATTAGAAATTAGAACATTTTCCAAATCCTATGTGGTCCTCATTAAGCATCCATGGCTAAGTGGTTAAAGCGCCCAACTCATAATTGGCGAAGTCGTAGGTTCAATTCCTACTGGATGCACGCTATCTGGTCTATCTATTTACATAAACTAAAAAATATTACCAACAGTTTGTTAAAAATAAGAAATCTCCACGAGTTATCTATGGGATTAGGGGCGAATATCCCTGAGATATAGTAAAAAAGAAAAACTGAAATGAAAAATTAAGAAGAAAATTACTTAAATATTATGATAATAAAATTATACAAAATTGAGCCTACAAGCACACTCACTAGAAACGGAACGAGTCAAGCGAAGCCCAAAAATTTGATCTCTGGAAAACGTAATTGTGGTAAAGGTCGTAATGCCAACGGAATTATCACTATAAGACATCGAGGAGGAGGTCATAAACGCTTATGTCGTAAAATCAACTTTAAAAGGAATGAAAAAGATATATCTGGTAAAATAAAAACGATAGAATATGACCCTAATAGAAACGCATACATCTGTCTCATACATTATGTAAATGGTGAAAAGTGGTATATTTTACATCCTCGCGGGGCTCTAATTGGAGATACAATAATTTCTGGTCCAGAAGTTTCCATCAAAATAGGCAATTCATTACCTTTAAACGAAATACCTTTGGGTACATCTCTGCATAACCTAGAAATCACACGCGGAAAAGGTGGACAATTAGCTCGCGCAGCAGGTGCTGCGGCTAAACTGATTGCAAAAGAGGGTCAATCTGCCACCCTAAAATTACCGTCTGGAGAACTACGTTTTATATCCAAACAATGTTCAGCAACAGTCGGACAAGTAGGTAATATTGGGGTGAATCAAAAAAGCTTAGGCAAAGCGGGAGTTAAACGGTGGCTAGGTAAACGTCCTATCGTAAGAGGGCTAGTTATGAACCCAATAGACCACCCTCACGGAGGCGGTGAAGGTCGAGCACCTATTGGTAGAAACCAACCTAAAACCCCCTGGGGATATCCTGCACTTGGAAAAAAAACTAGACGCAAAAATAAATACAGCAATAAGTTTATTCTTCGTCATCGTATGTAACTCTGGGGGAGGAACTAAACAACTAGGTAAACTAAAACTAGCAGGGAAAATTATATGATAAATAAAGAAATGAGGAAAAAAGCATGACATATTTACTAAAAAAAAATCCATTCGTCGCCAATAATTTATTAAAAAAAATAAATAAACTGAACAGAAAGGCTCAAAAAGAAATAATAATAACTTGGTCCCGGGGATCTACAATTATCCCAATAATGATTGGACATACTATTGCTATCCATAATGGAAAAGAGCATTTACCTATTTATATAATGGATGATATGGTAGGCCATAAATTGGGAGAATTCGCAGCCACATTAAATTTCCGAGGGCATGAAAAAGGTGATAATAAATCTCGTCGATGAATTTTATTTTAATAATAATTAAAAAATCATTCTACAAATTGATTTCAATTTAGTAAGAGGCAACCAGATGACAAAGAAAACAAAACCAGAAACCTATGTGTTCAGCCAAAATTTCCCTATATCGGCTGATAAAGCCCGCAGGGTAATTGACCGAATTAGGGGTCGTTCCTATGAAGAAACCCTTGTTATATTAGAACTTTTGCCCTATCGGGCCGCGTATCCGATTTTTAAATTTGTATGTTTCGCAGCATCAAATGCCAGTTCCACTTCCACTTCAAAGAAAGAAAATTTATTTATTAGTAAAGCCGAAGTAAATGAGAGACCCGCTATAAAAAAATTAAAACCGCGAGCTCGCGGCCGGAGTTATCCAATAAAAAAGGCAACCTGCCACATCACTATTGTACTAACAGACCTCTCGTTCTACTTTAATGAATTGGTAGAGCCACAACAAGAAAAAAATCTTCTAACTAAATTATATTTGAATCTGAGGGGTTTATGGGACAAAAAATAAATCCGCTTGGTTTGAGACTTGGTACAAACCAAGATCATTATTCAATTTGGTTTTCACAACCAAAAGCGTATTCAAAAAGTTTACAAGAAGATCAAAAAATACGAAGTTTTATAAGAAACTACATAAAAAATATGAAGATATCACCCTCTGGTGTCGAGGGACTTGCACGTATCTCTATTTACAAACGAATTGAGCTAATTGAAGTTAGAATCTTTCTGGGATTTCCAAAATTGTTACTCGAAAATAGACCAGAAGGACTGGAAGAATTACAAATAACTTTACAAAAAGAATTGAATTGTGGAAACCGAAGATTGAACATACTTATCACGAAAGTTGAAAAACCTTATAGCAATCCTAATATTCTTGCCGAATTTATTGCCGGACAATTGAAAAATAGAGTGTCCGTTCGACAAGCAATGAAAAAAGCTATTGAATTGGCGGAAGAAGCAGATACAAAAGGAATTCAAGTACAGGTTGCTGGGCGCCTTAATGGACAAGACATTGCACGTGTACAGTGGATTAGAGAAGGACGAGTTCCTCGCCAAACTATTCGCGCCACTTTTGATTATTGTTCTTATCCAGTTCGAACTATCTATGGGATTTTGGGCATAAAAATTTGGATATTTGTTGGTGAAGACAAATAGACTTTTACTATTTTATTAAAAAAATCCATGTGTAAATAACAAGTTTTATAGGGTTAAATAAAAATTAATTTTTTTTTTATTGCTATGCTTAGTGTGTGACTCGTTAACTTTTCAAAGTTTCGAATAAAATCTAAACTTGTAATAAACTCATCAACTTCGCATTATCTGTATCTAAAAACCTCAACCAGTCAGGATATTATTACTAGTAATATCTTTATAGCAACAGCCATTTTTTTTTAGTAATTTTATAAACAATCATATTCTAGTGATATTTTAATGACGTTAAAATTCTTTATTTTCTATGATTGGATTTTATATTTCTTTGTTAATTTTAATTAACAAAATAAACTAAAAAAAGATGTGGAGTAAGTTGGAGGGCAGAAAGAAAGTGAAGAAAAAAATTACGAATCAAAAATTCCAATTATGTAAGGTCTAGTAAAATCAACAATGTAACAAAGCATATATACTGAAATCTATAATTTGCAATTTAGAGCGAATAGTTAGAGTTAGCATTAAAGTTAAATAAAGAGCTGGAAGCCACTAAAGACTAAGAAAAATGGCTAAACACCTTATTATATTAGTCTATTCTTTAAAAATTCTAGCTCCATTGTAAAGTTCAGACCTAATCATGGAAATTACGAAGTGATAGGAACGATAGAACTTGTGAATACAAAAGCAAAATATTTTGTTATATTTACTGGTTGGGATGGCGAAATGACCCGAAAATAGATTTGAAATCACGAGCTAGTGCTCTAGAAATGAAAAGAGTGAATGTTCGCCCGCGAAAATTTTGAAATTTTTAAATCCTACTATTCATAAATTCGCGAGGAGCTGGATGAGAAGAAACTCTCATGTCCAGTTCTGGAGTAGCGATGAAATAAAAAAGCTATCAATCATCAACTATAACCCAAAAAAAACTCGATTCCGTAGACAACATAGAGGACGAATGAAAGGGCTCGCTTCTCGAGGTAATCATATTTCTTTCGGTAAATATGGACTTCAAGCACTTGAACCCGCTTGGATCACATCTAGACAAATTGAAGCAGGTCGACGGGCAATGACACGCAATGCGCGTCGAGGAGGTAAAATCTGGGTACGTATATTTCCTGATAAACCTGTTACTATACGCCCAGCAGAAACACGTATGGGTTCGGGAAAGGGATCCCCAGAATTTTGGGTATCTGTTGTTAAACCCGGGCGAATACTTTATGAAATGGATGGTGTAACAAAAAATGTTGCCAAAAGAGCCTTTGGTATAGCAGCATCAAAAATGCCTATACGAACTCAATTCATTTTTTCGGAAATAAAATAAAATCGAAACGGCGGACTTAAACAGATTTCTTCGTAGATTTTTGGACAAAAAATATTTCTTTTTTCTTTGCACATTGCGGTGATAAAAACGGAGTAAGAAATGATATGATTCAATCTCAAACCCAGTTAAATGTAGCAGATAATAGCGGGGCTCGAAAAATAATGTGTATTCGAATAATCGGATCTAGCAATCGGCGATATGCTCATATTGGTGACATTATTGTTGCTGTTATAAAAGACGCTGTGCCTAATATGACTCTTGAAAAATCGGAAGTCGTCAGAGCCGTAATTGTGCGGACCCGTAAAGAACTCAAACGTGACAACGGAATTATACTACGATATGATGATAATGCCGCAGTTATTATTGATAAAGAGGGAAATCCAAAAGGAACCAGAATTTTTGGTGCAATCCCACGAGAATTGAGAAAATTAAATTTTAATAAAATTGTTTCCTTAGCTCCCGAAGTATTATAAAAAGCTTTTTAATCTAGTCTACGAACTTTAAAAAATCTAGGTATCGCCTGAACATTGGGTAAAATCTGTCTAACGTATATAACTTTACCACACGCAAAATTCATCAAAAAATAAAGAGAAAAGCATGTTTATATTATATAAAATTTTTGAGCCTACTAATTCATATTCATCATGGGTAGAGACACTATTGCTGAGGTATTAACGGTTATACGAAATGCTAATATGGATGGAAAAAAAATGGTTAAAATTCCGTCCAGTAATATTACTGAAAATATTATAAAACTACTTTTACGAGAAGGTTTTCTTGAAAACGTGCGAAAACACTATGAAAACGGAAACTATTTTTTGGTCTTAACTTTGCGCCATCAAAAGACTAAAAAAGGGCCTGTTACGAATATTTTAAATTTAAAACAGATAAGCCGACCCGGTCGACGAATCTATTCTATGTCCAAAAAAATCCCTAGGATTTTGGGTGGAATAGGAATTGTAATTCTTTCTACCTCACATGGCATACTTACAGACCGAGAGGCCCGACTAGAAGGAATCGGGGGAGAGATTTTGTGTTATATATGGTAGATGCTTTGTTCGTTTTTTCAGCTAATTGTTAATTTATTGAAAAAAGAAATTGCTTTAAAAAAAAAAAAAAAAATAAAATATAAATATATTCGGTATTTATTTAATGAATTAGATCTTTTTTTTATCTTTTATGCTTTGCTATAAACTAAAATAATTTCTAGAAAATAAAGAGATTTTATTCGGATGAAATAAACTTGAATTTTAAGGAGTTCAAACGATGAAAAAAAGAGCCTCTGTTCGGAAAATCTGTGATAAATGTCGACTAATCCGGCGAGGAGGACGAATTTTAGTAATTTGCTCTAACCCGAGACATAAACAAGGACAGGGATAAGACATCAAAACAACCAAACCAATCCAACAATTAAAAATTTAAAAATAGAGATATCCGCACCGACTCAGATTTAGAAAATAAAAAAAAAAAAAGCTAAACTATGGTAAAATTAATCCCGAGACTTAGTTCGCGTCGGAATGGACGTATTCGTTTACGTAAAAATACACGTAAAATCTCACAAGGAGTAATTCATATTCAGGCCAGTTTACAGAATACTATAGTCACTGTTACAGATGTACGAGGGCGCGTAGTTTCGTGGGCTTCTGCAGGTAGTGCCGGATTCAAAGGAACTACAAGACGGACGCCGTTTGCTGCGCAAACGGCAGCAACAAATGCTATCCGTACAGCAATAAACCATGGTATGCGTGAAGCAGACGTGTTAATAAAAGGCCCTGGGCTTGGAAGAGACGCAGCATTACGAGCGATTCGTCGAAGTGGTATACGATTAGAGTTGATACTGGATGTCACTCCTATGCCACACAATGGCTGTAGACCTCCGAAAAAACGACGTGTATAGAGAGAAAAAAATCATTTATTACTCAAAACTCAATAAATCCTAGGATGTGATAAAAAATCCCAGTTTCTATTGCTGGGATACTCAAATGGAAATGAAAACAGCTAGTAAATGCTTTTCCTATGGGCAACTTAATGAAAGGTGAAGCCAACACACTAGACCGAGGAATGCAAAGCCAAAAACCTTGGTTGCAAATATAAAGTTTAAGAATGTCTTTTAGAGCGTCTGTAAAATGAGGGTCGTATTAAGATTTTAAGAAACTTTATTGATAAATCTATTTTTGTGTAACTGATGATTCATCTAGATGTGAAAATCATTGGAAGAAGACAATATATTATATAGCTTTTTTTTACCGTAACCCATTGACTTCTGGCTTGGAGGAAAAATACAGAGAAGTGGTGGCTATTAAAAAAAAAACGGGCCCGACCTTTAACAAAAAAAGGGAAACATAGTTAAGTACAAGGCAATGAAAAAAAATAAATAAACAGGTTTTCTGGAAATCGGAACAAACAGAAGTTTAAGAACAAAAGATAAACTTCATGAATTAACCGTAAATCTCCTTAATTTTGTATTCCTTATTTTCCAGATGAAGGAAACCCATCTCCGTTTTGACAATGTTAAACACACAATTTCGCTATCACCCCGTACCATACTGCAGAAAAGGTCACTCAAAAAACAAAAATGAGATATCATTTAAATTCATTTTTATTTATTTTAAAGTATGAAGTTAGACTGATTTTCTCAATCTCTATAGTTGCATAAAAAAAGTCGAATTATTGGACAATTTAAATAAAAGATAAAACGGTCGTTTGAAACTCGAACATTTTGATGTAGAATAGATAAAAAAAATATTTTGGATTTTTATTTTAAGGAAAACATTTTATAGTTTATTTATTAAACAGAAATCAAATAAATATTAAAGAACTCAGAATTAAAGAAACTAGAATTTAAGTATCTAGGGAAAACTTTAAAATGAAAAAAGGTTACCCTAGATACACAAGCTGTGATTTTTAACAATTTAAAAAAGACCTAAAGTTAGGGATTTTTCAATAGGTAATATTGCCCCAACGCCCAACCAAAAGGAAACTACGATACCAATCAAAAACATACTAGTAGATACTGGACGGCGAAATGGATTTTGGAATTGATTGACATTCTCTAAAAAGGGTATTGTTAATAATCCCGCAGGTATTGAAACCATTAAAAGTACACCCAATATTTTATTGGGTACTGTACGAAGTATTTGAAAGACAGGAAAAAAATACCATTCGGGTAGGATTTCTAGCGGGGTCGCAAAGGGATCAGCCGGCTCGCCAAGCATTGCGGGCTCTAGAACCGCTAAGCCAACATTACATGCAATAGTACCCATGATGACAACTGGAAAAATATATAAAAGATCATTCGGCCAGGCTGGCTCCCCATAATAATTATGACCCATCCCTTTAGCTAATTTAGCTCTTAATAGAGGGTCGTTCAAGTCAGGTCTTTTTGTTATTGGGATCGGTGAAATCTAATTGATTCATCCTCCGAAAGAACCGGACATGATAATTTTTAATCATCCAGCTCGAGCAATACTAAAATAAAAATGGACAAAATAAAATCAAGTTCTCTAGTTATTGATACACAAATTCTATAATAATGCTAGAAAAATTCAGTGAGTTGTAAAAATATTCAGTTTTTTTTCTAAGTAAATACTCAAGCCCCAAGTTGGCTATGCGCGCCTGTGCTTTTTGGGTCGTCTCACACCTCGATTTAATTCAGATTGGTTGCAAACCCCTCTCCAAGTTACAATAAAAAAAGGTTTCCTTGTTCCTAAAAAAGTCTAACCTATGTTCTTCGTTAGATCTATTAATTTACTCCGATAGTATTTTAAAGATGAAGCCAATGTAGAGGAAATAACTACATTTATATACTACAGTTTGTTATTTCGATTTTTTTTATTCTAAATAAAAAAATCGATTTGGGGCGAGCTTTTGCTCTTAAAAAATTGGATTTTACGGAGCCTGCTCACGTATACAGCAGGATTGTCATCTGATCATCGAAAAAATCTCTTCAAACGAACCAGCCTATATCTCACATAGGGCTTATGCTCCCATTGGAACGAAGACACATTTAGTTGGGGAGGCCAACTGCAATGTGGCAGGTATAGTTCTACATAGACACATCAATAGTTCAGGTCACACACTCCCATAATCCTTTTTTATTTTACTCCCTTCACTTGTCAACTATTCAGGTTCAAATAATTCAACTAAAAATTTCTAGCCAAGAAATACTCGTACTGTTCCCTCAAGGGAGAAATTTATAAATTTATTAAAGTATAGATCTTAAAAAAGGCCATAGAATTTTCCTATAACGGACCCGAGATGCCCTGTTTACGTATCATTAGAAAGTGCATTAACATAAAGACGATAGTAATAAGGGGCAATACGAAAGTGTGTAAACTATAAAAACGCGTCAACGTAAATTGTCCGACACTAGCACTTCCACGTAAAAGTTCCACCATGGGGGCTCCTATTAGGGGAATAGCTTCGGGTACACCTGTTACAATTTTAATTGCCCAATAACCAGTTTGGTCCCAAGGTAACGAATAACCTGTTACGCCAAATGATGCGGTTAATACACCCAAAAGCACACCCGTAACCCAAGTCAATTCACGAGGTTTTTTAAATCCCCCCGTAAGATAAACGCGAAAGACATGAAGAATCATCATCAATACCATCATACTTGCCGACCATCGATGAACTGATCGGATTAACCACCCAAAATTCGCTTCAATCATTATATATTGAACAGAAGCAAAAGCCTCATTAACGATTGGACGATAGTAAAAAGTCATAGCAAATCCAGTAGCTACTTGTACTAGAAAACACGTTAGGGTAATTCCACCTAAACAGTAAAAAATATTGACGTGGGGAGGAACATATTTACTCGTTATATCATCCGCAATCGCCTGAATCTCTAGGCGCTCTTCGAACCAATCATATACTTTATTTACATTATTGAGATAGGTTCAATCCCCCTCTGAGAACTGTATAGGAAATTTTCATCTCGTACAGCTCAAGCAAAAATGCCCCAATACGAAATGAAATTGAATTGAAATTCCGATTGAAACTCATTAATCTCGCAATTTCAATAAAAACCTAAATTGATCAAGTATTTATTATTATTGTCGCACTATTACCAAAATATCAAGTTAGCTCCTTCGTCATTTTCTTGATTTTGACGGGCGTTTTGAATTTGCTCTTTCTCTACCGTTTTTTTTTCCATTTATTTTTGGTGATAGAAATTACTTTGTTAAGACCCTATGACTTGAATAAAACCGCAGATTCTTAATTTCGAACCACGATGATTAATGAGTCAATAAAAAACCGAAACGCAAGTAAGGATTCCTTGAGTAAGAACCTTTTTATTTTCACTTAGATAATTTTTGCGAAAAAAAGATATCATTTTTTTATTATATGTAGTGTCCAAATGTTTTGGAACCCCGGCACGAGGTCTAAATAGTTAATAATTATTAAACAGTTAATAATAATAATTATTAAGTATTAATCATAGTTTCCAATCTATATTTGTGTTTCAGAGATGACAAATCGTATCTGACGAAATAGAATTATCGTTAAAACACGAGAACCAAAATCGAGGTACTAGCAATTGGATCCAATCAAACAAGTCACACACTCATTTTCCGGAAATGAAAGAAATCAAAAAATGACGCGATCGAACTGCCAAATTGAAATAAAATGTGTTCAAAAATTGAAACCCATTTTTCATTCAAACCGAAAGCCTATTTGACAAGGCTTTTAATTTATTGAAATTCCATCTAATAAAACGGAAGAATTATAAATTTCCAAAAGAATAGATAAAAATACCGCAAATAAACCCATTACCACACCCATCAAGGGAGTGGTTCCCCACCCGGGAGCTACTTTACCATATTCTGAATTCAATGGTTTTAATAGATTACTTACAGTAGTTTGTTTTGGACGGTTCTCTATAATTTTTGTAGCCATAAATCCTATTTTCTTGATTCTTTCTTTATTTGAGGAAATCTATTTTTTTATACCATTCTGTTTTAAATTGATTTCAACTGTAAAAGTTATATAATAATTAATAAATAGCAATCATAAATAACATGGAACTAGCAACTCTTGTCACTCTCTTTCTATCAGGTTTACTTATAAGTTTTACTGGATATGCCCTATATACTGCTTTTGGACAACCGTCGCAACAACTAAGAGATCCTTTTGAAGAACATGGAAACGAGTTGAAGTAATAAGTCTACCCTCATTCGAGTACTTAAATTACTTCAACTTCATCGAGGAAAAATTTATTTGATTTTTTTCACTGGTATTGTAGGTGCTTCGCGAAAAAATATAGCGAAAAATAGAATGCCTAAAGTCGAGACTAAAAGGAATGTATAAACCACTGCTTCCATAAATTTCATCGTTATTTCGAATTATAGATAACTTTCTTGACCCGTTTAGTTTTTATCAGATTCGGAGTTCGTAAAATCAAACGAAAACTAATATGATAAATGAGAGATTAGATTCCCAGTTTTCTTGTAGTTGGATCTCCCAATTTTTGGAATGCTCCAAACTCAACTTGCAAATCTAAATCCGGATTAATACCCGCAAACACATCTCGAAACAGTGTTCTAGCACCGTGCCAAATATGGCCGAAGAAGAAAAGCAAGGCAAATGAAACATGACTAAACGTAAACCAACCCCTTGGACTGCTTCGGAAAACACCATCGGATTTCAAAGTAGCACGATCTAATTCAAAAATTTCACCAAATTGAGCACGTCTAGCATATTTTTTCACAGTAGTAGGGTCGCTATAAGTTAACCCATTAAGTTCCCCACCATAAAAAGAAACAGTTACGCCTACCTGTTCAACACTATACTTTGATTCTGCCCTTCGAAATGGGACATCAGCTCGAACAACTCCACCGCTGTCCACTAAAATAACTGGAAATGTTTCAAAAAACGTCGGCATACGGCGTACAAAAAGTTCACGCCCCTCTTTATCTCTAAAGATCGGGTGACCTAGCCATCCAATTGCTATTCCATCCCCCTTATCCATGGAACCTGCTCTGAATAATCCGCCTTTTGCAGGATTATTTCCGATATAATCATAAAAAGCTAACTTTTCCGGAATTTTAGACCAGGCTTCCGATAAACTTTGTTTGTCGGCTAATCCCACACTAATTCTGCGATATATTTCTTGTTGGAAATATCCCTGATCCCATTGATAACGGGTAGGCCCAAACAATTCAATTGGAGTAGTTGCTGAACCATACCACATAGTTCCGGCAGTCACAAAAGCTGCAAAAAAGACAGCGGCGATACTACTAGAAAGGACGGTTTCAATATTTCCCATACGCAATCCCTTATATAACCGTTGGGGCGGGCGGACACTCAGATGGAATAGGCCTGCTAATAAACCCAAAGTCCCGGCTGCAATATGATGCGAAGCTATTCCCCCTGGAACCAATGGATCAAACCCTTCTATGCCCCAGGCTGGATTGACTGCCTGTACTTTTCCTGTTAACCCATAGGGGTCTGAGACCCAGATTCCAGGACCATACAAACCTGTTACATGAAATGTGCCAAACCCAAAGCACGTTAGTCCTGCGAGAAATAAATGAATACCAAAGATCTTGGGTAAATCTAAAGAAGGTTTTCCTGTACGTTGATCAAAAAAAACTTCTAAATCCCAATAAACCCAATGCCATATAGCTGCCAAAAAGCATAATCCAGAGAAAAAAATATGTGCTCCAGCGACACCTTCGTAACTCCACAAACCTGGAGTCGTTATGGGTCCCCCTGTGATATCCCAACCTGCCCACGAAGTAGTTATTCCCAGACGAGTCATAAAGGGTATAACAAACATACCCTGTCGCCACATTGGATCAAGAATCGGGTCAGAAGGATCAAAAACCGCTAATTCATATAGAGCTGTCGAACCAGCCCACCCAGCAACCAGAGCTGTATGCATGATATGAACTGAAAGCAATCGACCAGGATCATTCAATAAAATAGTATGGACACGATACCAAGGTAAACCCATGAAAATACCTCTTGATCAAAGAGAAAGAGACGCTACATAACTTTCTTGCCTTGCCCGTAAAAAATAGTTTTGAGTTAGATATCTATTGTTAAGAATTGAAGAATAGAGCCTTTAATGTATATAAAATATAAAAAACCAATATTCTAACTAAGTCTAATAAAACCCTATCTTTTGTTTTAGTTTTTTAACGTTTCCATATCAAAGTAAATTTTGAAAAGGATATAAAGTGTTTTTTATTTAATTTTATGCCCATTGGTGTTCCAAGAGTACGTTTCCTATATGACGAAGATACAGGTCAAGTGTGGATTGATATATAGTGCGGCTTGGCAGATAGGTTGAGTCAATTGGGACTTTCCCCATATCTCGCCCGATCGAGATAGCCCCCTTTCACCAAAAATAAATTAAGGGAGTCGTCCCAAATTTGGAGCGTGAAGTGCAATCATAATATTTGTTGGGGAAATTGAATACCAGGCGTTATTATGGTTTTATGAAAAACTTAATGTATTTACGCTCCGTTTACAAAAAACACTTGGTAAGCCATCAATGATTTTCACTTTTAACCTACAAAATGCCTAGACTTTGAAGACTTAATAAATAAATGAAAATAAAAAAGTGATAAAACAAAAAATGGCAAAAAGAACCTATTTGTTATATATATACAAATATAAAATTGGGAGAATCTTTAACCCGGAGAAGAGAAAAAACCTATACAAAAGTAAACTCATTCAGGAACAAGAAAAGAATATCGGAATTTGGATTAAATCTCGATGAAACAATAAATCAATGAGAAGTTTACTCAATCCGTTGAGTGACCAAAGAACCTCTTTTAAAAAACAGAAAGGGACTAGAATCTAGACATTGATTCATTTTCAAAAGTTTGGTGAACCGTATGTATCAAAAGGCGCGTGTACGGTTCCAAAAGGGAAATATTTCACCCGAAACAACCGACTTTATCGCGAACGATGCCTTTTTTTAACTCATACAATAAATACTAAGATTGGGAATCAACTTGCAGGTCTTTTTATCTATCTTGGTATTCAAGATGATCCCAAGGATATTTTTTTTTTTTTAAACTCTCCGGGCGGAGGAATAATATCTGGATTGGCTATTTATGATAGTATGCAAGTTGTACGACCAGATACCCAAACCATATGCGTTGGACTGGCCGCTTCTATGGCCTGTTTTCTCTTAGTTGGGGGAACAATTACCAAACGTCTGGCATTCCCTCACGCTTGGCGCCAAAGATTTTTTCCACAAAATCACGAGTAATACTATGCCTTCTTTAATATGAATATGAAAATTCTAATTAGGTAAAAATAGCATGGCACTTTGAATTCGATATGAAAAGTTTGTATTTCTTTTCAAACTATTTGATTATGTATCGAGAAAGTAGTATAAGAACTAAAAGGTCTTTTCTAAGGTCCAGTTCAGTGTCACAAACTTTTTGTGTGTTTGAATCGTACTGAAGATATTGACTACATGCGATTCATAAAAAAAAATTCAGTTTGATTGAAGGACTAAAGAAACTTTGGGATTGCTATAGACAAAAAGTGAAAACAAAATGAAAATTAAGATATAAAAAGCAACAGAGCCATCATAATAATTTTAAACGTTTCTGAAAGGAAGGATGGTACTTTGATCATTTATTTAATCCTGATTCGATTTTTCTCTCTTCTTTATTTTTTTGCTGAGTAAATCGAGTAGATTTTTTATGAGTTTAATTTGTCAGCCGTATGCAGTAATCAAAAAGTGCCTGTACGGTTTTCCCTTGTCTCAGTTTTTTTCGCTTTTTCAGGCGAACAAAAAAAGCTTGGTTTTTATTATTAGGGTAATGATGCATCAACCTTTGAGTACTTTTTTTGAGACGCAAACAGGCGACGCAGTGATGGAAGTAGATGAGTTATTGAAAATGCGTGAAAACCTTATTGAGGTTTATGCCCAAAGAACAGGCAAACCACATTGGGTCATAAGTGAAGACATAGAAAGAGATGTTTTTTTGTCCCCAACAGAAGCAAAAACTTATGGACTTGTTGATGTTGTAGGGGTTACTCTTATCTAAACTAATTAGTCGGTTAGGATCGATCTAAACCAGTCCTTCTATTCAATAAATGCTATAATATACTACGATGCCAACTATTAAACAACTTATTAGAAATACAAGACAGCCTATCAGAAAAGTGACAAAATCCCCCGCTCTTAGGAGTTGCCCTCAGCGTCGAGGAACGTGTACTAGGGTGTATGTGCGACTCGTTTAGATTCTAAAAAAGAAATTGTCTATCAGGTGGAAAGTTTATGGTTTCCAGTGGTGCAAATCCACTGACCTAAATTTAAGTTGAAAAAAAATTTCCCGGTGGTACCAAAAGGTTATTCATTAAGCGGGGCAAATACTGTTAGCAATCTGACAAAAACGGCTTAAAAAGGGGTAAGCTGTCTCAGCTAATTTTCTTCCTTAAATATCGTTACTTTATCTAAGTAGATCTCGTTGTGAAAGACCTATTATCATTTAAATTACTGGGTAGAGCCTAAAAATAATGTGAGCTATACAAGTTCTCAATAAAAGATGATGAAATCAAGTGAAGAGCTCCGGTGTATAGAAAATACCTCACCGTTTAAAAAAAGAAGAAACCATAGAAACGAAGGAATGCCACTATTTAGTTATCCAGTTCTCTTTTTTAACACTCTTTTTGATACATTAAGAACTGAAAATTGCCGTGGTATTTGTTTCAAAATAATTTAAAAAAATACCTAAAAAACAAAAGAAAAATCGTGGTTGGGAAGGTTAGCGTTGCAAAAGCCATTGGGAGTTTTGTTTTATACATTGGATAAATTCGTTGTCAGAGTAGTAATCACATTATTTATTTATTTATTATTATATTATTATTATATTTGCTATACTAAATATTAGTTCTTAATATAAATTATAAATAGATTTCAAGAACGAATAATATAATAGGCTGCAGAACGCCTTAGTTATTTCAAAACTGATATGACCAGAATTAAACGGGGATCTATAGCTCGGGCACGTCGAACCAAAATACGTTTTTTTGCATCAAAATTCCGAGGGTCTCATTCAAGACTTACTCGAACTATTATTCAACAGGGGCTAAGAGCTTTTGTTTCCTCTCAGCGGGATAGACATAAAAAAAAGAGAGATTTTCGGCGTTTGTGGATCACTCGTCTAAATGCAGCAATTCGTGCAATTGGAGTGGGGTATAGCTATAGTGCGAGCATCCATAATTTGTACAAAAGCCAATTGATTCTGAATCGGAAAATACTTACCCAAATTGCTATCTCAAATAGGAACTGTCTATATATGATTTCCAATGAGATCTTAAAAAGTGGAGTTTGATACCTCAATCCGATTAATTAAAAAAGAGGTCCCGGAGACTTGACTCCGGGTTTATGCGGAATTTCATTAGGATTATCGTAAAACAAGCTTATATAATCAAATCTGATTGGTTTCAGTATTTAGTTTACTATTTTTCGGATTTATGAAGATCTTTCTGAATGTCGTTTTCTTTTGATTTCTCGCTTCTTTAGCCTTTTTAAATCGAGCTTCTTTATTTTTTAATCGTACTTCTTCAGCTTTCAATCTAGCTTCTCGAATACGGGCTTTCATTTTTTCTAAACTTTCAGTGTTAGTAAAAGGTAAAAACGATAAAATTCGAGCTTGTTTTATTGCAAGGTTTAGTAAGCGTTGTTGTTTTAAGGTTAATCGAGTCACTCGTCTAGATAATATTTTTCCCTGTTGACTAATAAATCGTCTAAGTAAGTCAATATTTTGATAATCAATTCGATCCCCTGATTGAATCGGGGGCAACGGCTTACGAAAAGATTTTTTTGATTTCCGAAAAGGTCCCGTGATTCTATCCATTGTTTAATTATTCCTTATATCGCACATGCATATAAAACTCTAAGTTTTTAAGATTACAATAAATTTTCATCATCCAGAAGTTAATAAGGCGTTCTTTGTCCCAATTTGTGAAAGGCTCTATTTATTTTTTGATTTCTCCATGAATGATATGTTTGTAACAACGGGGACAAAATTTTTTCAATTCTAATCGATTGGGTGTATTGTGTCGGTTCTTTTGAGTTATATATCGAGAAACGCCTTTAGATACCCTGTTATGACTGTTTCGTACACAACCTGTACATTCTAAAATAATCTTTCCTCGGACCCCTTTCTTCTTTTCCATGAACCTCCTTTTTACTACTCTTTTTTATTTTTTAAAAATGAAACTTTCAATATCTTACCAACATCTATCCTTGAGTCCCGAACCTTAGTATTTCTCTTTGCTCCTATAAAATAAATGACTAGAATGAAAAAAAGGGGAATGTCAACGCATCCGGGAAAAACCGATTCATTTCTATCAAGAAACCAGTTAAAAAGCCCAACGAAAGTGTACTTAACACTGGTGCGACGGATAGATATGTCTTAAAATCTCGCATCAAAAAATCTCCCTTCTCTTTTTTTTTTATATCCAGCGTGGAATTCAATATAAATTTAGATTACTGTGTTATGCATTTTTATGTCTACGAAAGAAAATTAAATTTGTTTTGATCAAATAATCAAGGGATGTAGCGCAGCTTGGTAGCGCGTTTGTTTTGGGTACAAAATGTCACGGGTTCAAATCCTGTCATCCCTACTTTAATTATGTTCTCTTTTGAACCTTTTTTATTTTAAAAAGTTCCTTTTTAATTTAATAATTTAATAGAGTGGTATTTTTTTAACAATTCTGAAATTTAAGAATTAGGAGATGAATAGTTCTATTTGGAGTAGTCTCGACTCTAATTAAGAAAGCGCTCTTAGTTCAGTTCGGTAGAACGTGGGTCTCCAAAATCCAATGTGGTAGGTTCAAATCCTACAGAGCGTGCTTTTTAACTTCTCTGGGAATTCAACAGAGAGTCAATCTAAATAAAAAAAACTTTAAATTCATCAAAAATCCAACTGATCACCACGTCTGTACTGTAAATATGCTGTTACGAATAAACCAATTAAAGTAATCGGAATTAGACCTAAAATGATTCCTAATAGAAAAGCTTCTATCATATAGATTTTATATGTAAAAAAAAGCAAAAAGAGGTAATATGTGATATATATACTAATAAAAATGGAGAATCATCTTCGTACTAATCAATAATGTAAAAGAACTATACAATCATGGAACCAGAATCCCAGACCCCAAATGCCTTTTTTATTGAAGAAGATTAAATAAGTTGTCTCTTGCTTAGACCAATAAAAAGAGCTAAGGTTAGAGTTAAAGCTGCCAATAGAAGACAAAAATAACTAGTTATAGTAGGCATAATTTAAGGCTGATTTAAATAGGTTATTCGCATATTTTTTAAAAACTATTTCAAAAAAAAAAAATACCTCAATTTCATTAAACATCTGTCTCGCGAACCATTCACCCAAAAGGAATTGAAATTGAATTATGAATAGAGTTTTCATTTTATACTCAAATTTAAAAGATTTGGCATTTGAATATAAACATTACTACGTTAAAAAAGGAGAATTAGACTTATTAGGTGATGATCTCACAAAGATGGTATTTTTTAATTAACACGAATATACGGAGTCCAAAATGTCTGGAAACACAGGAGAGCGCTCATTTGCTGATATAATTACCAGTATTCGATATTGGGTCATTCATAGTATTACAATACCGTCATTATTCATTGCGGGTTGGTTATTTGTTAGCACCGGTTTAGCGTACGATGTGTTTGGGAGCCCTAGACCAAATGAATATTTTACTGAGAACCAACAAGGAATTCCATTAATAACTGGACGTTTTGAACCTTTAGAAGAACAGAATGAATTTAGTAGGAGGTCCCAATGACTATAGATCGAACCTATCCAATTTTTACAGTACGATGGCTGGCTGTTCACGGCCTAGCTATACCTACCGTCTTTTTTTTGGGATCAATATCAGCAATGCAGTTCATCCAACGATAGAAGTTTAAATAAATTGAATCCAAATTATATAGCTACGACACAACAATCAAACCCAAATGAACAAACCGTGGAATTAAATCGTACCAGTCTATACTGGGGGTTACTACTGATTTTTGTACTTGCTGTTTTATTCTCAAATTATTTTTTCAATTAAGAATAATGAGATAATAGGCATTCCATTAGCACATTCGGAAGGTTTCCTATATAATAATTATCGATGACTGTTTATGGCTACAGCATGCCCGTTTGATAAAGTGTGGGGGAGAGCAGGATCCATGACTGATACTACTGGAAGGATTCCTCTTTGGATGATAGGTACTCTAGCAGGTATTCTTGTCATTAGTTTAATAGGTATTTTTTTTTATGGTTCTTATTCGGGATTAGGCTCGTCTCTATAGTCGATATTATTTACAAATAAGCTAAGTGGGGGTATAGACATCAAAATTTAAGAACTCACCTTGATTTAATTTACCGTCAAATCCAAATCATGGTGAGTTCTTAAATTCGTCCCTCTAAATTAAAAAATATTAAAATTTATTATTAATAAAGTATTCTCACATTATCAAACATATGAAAAATGAAAAGAGAAAAAATGATATTTGAAAGATTGACACACACAAACCTGTCCCTCTCATTGTTTGTGTCCAACAGTAAAAAAAGGAATCGAGCTTATTGATCCCTTCCATAGCGTTCGTATATTTGCTAAATCAAAAAAATGTTTGGTTCGGGCTTGAGTTGAACCGGGCACCTAGTAGAAACTTTGGAATAATGCTAATAAAATAAAAGGAAACCAAAGATTTTTAAGATTTTTTGGCGTGTATAATATTTCGAACCTCATCAGTTTATAAATTTATTTTGGTCAATTGGACCTTCTCAAACTGTTTCTTTTTGAGAACCAAAAATATTTGTGCCAAAATAATTGATGCAAAAAAAAATAAAAGTACTTGGACACGTGATGGATCTTGTAGTACTACTTCCGCAACATCTTGCCCAAATCCGCCCACATTAGGATTACTCGTTAATGGTTGATCCAATTTGATAGATTCTCCCTCTGAAACAAGCGGTTCTAGGCCAGGAGGAAGAAGATTTACTACCTCATTACTATCCGATCCATCATTAATGATTATTTCATAACCACCTTTTTGATTTCGTATTATTTTTTTAACCCTACCGGATGCTGTGGCGTTAAACACTGTATTGTTACTTTTGCTACCATCAGGATAGATCTGACCTCGTCCCCTGTTTCCACCTACATATATAGGATATTTTAAAAAGTGGGCCCGCCTATTATTAGCAGGGTTTGGAGAAAGGATGGGAAATGTTATTTTTGTATATTTCTGCCCAGGCACAGGTCCCACCACAAAAATATTTTTTATATTTGGGCGATAACTCTGAAAATATAAATTTCCTATTTTTTCTTTGAGCTCAGGGGAAATGCGATCAGGCGGAGCTAATTCAAAACCCTCCGGTAAAATAAGAACCGCCCCCACATTCAAACCACCCTTTTTTCCATTAGAAAGAACTTGTTTAAGTTGGAGATCATATGGGATTTGCACAACGGCCTCAAATACAGTATCAGGAAGTATCGCTTGGGGTACCTCAATATTCACAGGCTTATTCGCCAAATGGCAATTAGCACAGACAATACGACCAGTTGCTTCTCTTGGATTTTCATAACCCTGTTGTGCAAAAAGGGGATAGGCACTTGAAATAGATGTCCGAGTTAGGATAACCATCATAAGCAATGCCGAAAGATATTGAGTAATCTGTTGAGTTCTCGAATAAAAAAGATTTTTAGTGTGCATCGGCCAATTGTGGATTCCAAAATCAATAAAATCAAACGAGTTCGGTCGCTCATCTAGTCTACTATAACCACGATTCGGCCAGTTGCTCAAATAAAAAATTCATCTAGATTTTCTAAATTTTATAAAATAACCAAGCAGGATTAAAATAGAAAAAATGAAGAATCTAAGCTTCATATAACTTCACCTATTGAATTATAAATAATTAGAAGTGACGGAGAGACGCGGTTTAAATAGAGGAAAAGAAAATACTTAAAACCGATATCAAGACTGACCGGAATGATGCAAACAAGACAGGATATTATTTGATCATTATGACCAAATCCAAAAGAGTCGTAGAGAAATCCAATGGTGAATTCCCAACCGCGAGTTGAATGATATCCAAAAAAAAAATCCGTGAATAGAAGAAGGAAAAATACTTTTACTGTATCACTTAAATTAAATAAGAATTTTTGCAACCAAGAGTTCAGAATACTAAGGGGGTTTTCATTACGCCAATTAGCAAAACCATTTAGAATAATAAAACAAATTATATTTGTAAATAAGTGAAAAATTATCTGGATAGAATTTTCATTTTGGATATTTATTAATTGAAGTGCTTCTTCATAGATTTGTTTATTAAATTTTGATGGGTCTGTCGGGAAGTCCTTTTGAATTACTTCGTTCAAAAACAAAAAATCCTCCACTTCTAGAAATTTTTCTAAAATACTATTTTCTTGAATCATATTCACGAAAAATTCGGATTGTCTAGTATTCCACCAATGAGTAAGCCATGATCCCATACAGTGATTCAAGGCTACATAAATCCCCCAGGGTAAAAAGACTAGAAAGGAAAGATATAAGAGAGGAGTGAAAATTTTCTTTTTTGTCATTTTTTGATCTTAAAATTTTGAATCAACCGAATTAAAAAAAAAAAAATAGAAACTTCTTCCCTAAATGCATTTGGTCAAAGGTATAAATAAGGGTTTTTCTATAACCTATTAATTTATTTATCCTTATTTTGTTTGAGTCTTGGAATCTACCAAGAATACAGACTAGGACTTATCTTTTTCTAGTCTATATACTCTAAGAGGCATGAAAGCCCATATCTATAAAATTAGGAGAGCCTTAGCACAATATTCAATACTAAGATATGAGAGTCTGTATTTTATTTTTTATTTTCTATAAAACCTCAATTGGTACGCACAAAAAACTAGCTAATTCAGCAGCTTTTTTTTCAATTTCGACTGGGGTCAAGACTTCATCAGTACGAGTCAAAGGAATCGCCTTTTGGCCTCGGATGTCCATATAAAGGAGACGGCGAGTATAAAAACCCTCTTTTACTTCTATTCGAATTGACCTTATATCCTTCATAAAGAATCTTAACAGTAGGCGACGATTTCTTCCAGGAAAGACCCAACGAAAAATACATATGACTCCCCTCGTTTTATCAAATTGATTATAACCACCACCCACATTCCAGAACAGCATAGACGACAAATATAAACTAATAAACAAACCCGAAATTCCGTAGAATATCATGACCATCCCTTGAGGGAAAAAGGCTATCAAATTTTGACTAAAATAACTGGCAGTGCCGACTAATATGAATTCTAAGGAACCAAAAAAGAGGATAAAAGCCCATACAAAATTACTTCCTCTTCTAGACCCCGGGATAAGTTCTATCCATATCTGTTCTGATCGCCAACTCATACTTGATCTGAGTTTATTTTATTCGCATTGTGAAAATACCCCATTTAACTAGTACTAGGTTTCTAAAACTTAGCACTAGTTTTCTGGAAATGCTTCGGAGTAATTCATCAACTTGGTTAGATCTAAAATAAAAATGCAATTCAGATTAAAGTTTCACTTTTCAAAAACTGTATACCCCTTTGATCCACAAAATTTTAGGGTAACCTTTTTTAGAGCAGTATTCAAATAATAAATTTATGTAAAGAAACCATTCCAATTAATTATGATCCCTGGCCTAATACGGGGTATCTTTTATTTTATATAGGGAAATTTTTAGAAAAAGACTCCGGGACTTTATTTTCATTCAAAGCGCATGTAGATTCAATAACTCACTAATAACGTTTTTTAAAAGATGGCGGGGTACAATTAAGTCAAAAAAACCTTTTTCAAATAAAGCTTCAGCTTCTTGTTCCTCCTCGGGGATAGTTTCATTTAATATTTGTTGAACTACTCTTGGACCCGCAAATGCAACAAAAGTACCGGGTTCGGTAATAATAATATCACCTAACATAGCAAAACTAGCTGTCACTCCACCCGTTGTCGGTGATGTAAGAATTGATATATAAAATAATCTTTTATTTGATTGATAATCATATAAAGCAGCAGATATTTTAGCCATCTGCATCAAACTTAAACTTCCTTCGTGAACACGGGCACCTCCAGAAGCAGACAGTATAATAAGAGGTAATAAGTTGTTGGTAGCGTACTCAATTAACCGAGTTATTTTCTCTCCTACTACGCATCCCATACTACCTGCCAGAAACCGAAAATCCATAACCCCAAGTGCGACGGGACGACCATTTAGTTGGCCTACGCCTGTTTGAACAGCATCAAGTAAGCCTGTTTCTTTTTTATAAAAAGCTAGACGCTCTACATAAGGGGCGTCATCATCATCTTCTTCGTTTGCCTCGGAATCTTCAATTTCTTGCGATTCTTCGCCCTTATCCAGTTCCCATATCCATCTCTCTTCATCCTGTGATTCCTCGCCCTCATCCAGGTCTGGTTTCGTCCATTCCTCCACTTTCTCCTCGGGTTGAATGTATTCTGGGAGCCAAGGTTCCTCAATTAAGTTGGCAGTTCTTTCCAGTGCCTGGCCTTCCTTTAAGTCCTTGGATAATTTGCGCATGAAAGCCTGACACATTTCCTCATTCCATTCCTTAATATTGTCCTCGTAGCATTCCAATTCCGCTTCAGAATCAAATTCACTGGAATCAAGAGAAACCATGTCTTGATCTAGAGGATTCCACGTCCCTTCATCAATTAAAAGGTCTATTCTATCTGAACTAGTCATTTTAAAATAAGATCCGCATTCCTCACAAATTTGCATGTTGGATTTCAACACCTTTTTATAATTTGGAATAAAACAATTTTCACATTGATTCCACAAATTCCTATAATGATCTGGATTTCGGTTGCTTATCAGCTGAAGTTGTTCTTTTTTAATAAATTCCGTGCGGTCTTTTTGTTTTTGCTGGGATTTTTCATCACAAAAAATCAACTCATTAATATACCTATAAGTGTCAATAATTACATCTTTTTCGGTCCAAATATCATTTTCAATTGGACTAAGAAGAATAGTTTGATGGGGATCATTCTCCAAAATATCATCGGTAATATCAAAATAGATGGCAGATGTTTTTCCGGTGATATCCCTAATGATCAGAGCTTCAGGGTATCGATCCCCGCCAGAACTGGGATTCGTACTATTTTCACCAAGACTGCCAAAATAAGACTCTTGTTCGAATTCCGCCTGAAAGGAGTTATCTATCCAATTTTGCATCATGGTATTTTTGTTCCTCCTTTTGGAAAAAAAAAATTTTCAATAAGAGAAAAAAATCTGGAACTCGAATAAAGTAAAAATCCTATTGAATAAAATAAAAGAAATCGTGAATACGAATACCGTGAAAAATTCTTGATTATGATAAAAATGTATTGAATAGAGTAAAAAATCATTGACGACGATACGAAAAGATTTAATCTGAGAAGAAAAGCGTGAATACACTCAAGAAATCTCGCATAAATTGGATCAATAAAAAGTGCATCAATAAGATCAATCACCATTGAATAGATAATATCAAAAACTTTTCCATAAACTAAAAACCCTAATGAAAAATGCAAAAAAAATAGTGAATAAATGTAAAAAAAGATTGAATATGATAAAAAAGTATTGGTGAATGTCATAACAAGATATTGAAAACAATGACAACATATTGAATAAAGCAAAACAATAGTGAATCCAATAACAAAGTTGTGAATACGATCAAAACGAAGTGCTGAAAGTAGAAGCCCAAATGAAAAAAAAAAAAAAAGAAACTGAATGTATTAGTATAATCATATTGGATTGCGATTTTATAAAAAATGATTTTAGAAGAGGACAATAAAAGAGATTGGAATAACTATTTCTGTAGGAGACAAACACATTAGCCTGCAAGCATATTGAAAACAGGTAATATCTGTATGGAATAATTTATCTGCTACAGATATTGAACGGTTCAATAACGAATAAAAAAAAACTCTTATCTATTCTTTCTCATAATTCATTCTATTTTTTATGATATTTATCTATTTATGGTCTGTATACAAGACAACTTGCTTTTTAATTATTTTGCGTAAATCACCCTGTTTCAGAACTTTGAATCCTATATTCTATATATAGCAATACAATACATGGAATTAATTACCCTCGTATACGCATTATAAATGAATCTAAAAACGCAAGCAACTCGTTAATTTTTAATTTGTAGTAAATTAAGCTCAATCCGTTTATCTTCTCGTATTTTAATTTTATTAACAGATTGCGCCGAGGGGTCGGTGAGTTTTCCCTTAGAATTTTCCCCCTGTGCTTTATTTACTAACCCTATTTTCGCGTTATTTTATCTCATTTAGATCCAAGGTATCCACTGATTTAAAGTTAAATTGAATCTCTTTCCATACTTCACAAGCAGCCGCTAGTTCCGGGCTCCATTTGCTAGCCTGTCGAATAATTGAATTGCCGTCCTGCGCAAGATTAAGGCCTTCGTTACGAGCTTGTACACATGCTTCGAGAGCAACTCTATTAGCTACGGCACCTGGTGCATTTCCCCACGGGTGACCTAAAGTCCCTCCACCAAATTGTAGTACAGAATCATCGCCAAAAATATCGGTTAGAGCAGGCATATGCCAAACATGAATACCCCCTGAAGCCACGGGGAGAACACCGGGTAACGAAACCCAATCTTGAGTAAAATAGATCCCACGACTTCGGTCTTTTTCAACAAAATTATCTCGTAATAAGTCAACAAAGCCCAAAGTAATCTCCCGTTCTCCTTCCAGTTTTCCTACTACAGTACCTGCATGAATATGATCGCCACCAGATAACCGTAATGCCTTCGCTAGTACACGGAAATGTATCCCATGATTCTTTTGTCTATCAATAACTGCATGCATTGCACGGTGAATATGAAGAAGTAGCCCGTTTTCTCGACAAAAGTGAGCCAAAGAAGTATTTGCAGTGAATCCGCCTGTTAAATAGTCATGCATTATAATTGGAACTCCCAATTCTTTAGCAAAACAAGCTCGTCTTAGCATTTCTTCACATGTCCCTGCAGTAGCATTTAAATAATGTCCTTTTATTTCACCGGTTTCAGCTTGGGATTTATAAATTGCTTCAGCACAAAATAGGAAACGGTCTCTCCAACGCATAAAGGGCTGTGAGTTTACATTCTCATCATCCTTGGTAAAATCAAGTCCACCACGAAGACATTCATAAACGGCTCTACCATAATTTTTAGCTGATAAACCCAATTTTGGTTTAATAGTACATCCCAACAGAGGACGGCCATATTTATTCAATTTATCTCTCTCAACTTGGATGCCATGAGGTGGGCCTTGAAAAGTTTTAGTATAAGCTGGAGGTATTCGTAGATCTTCTAGCCGTAAAGCTCGCAGGGCTTTAAAGCCAAATACATTCCCCACAATTGAAGTAAACATGTTGGTCACTGAACCTTCTTCAAAAAGGTCTAAAGGGTATGCTACATAAGCAATATATTGATCTTTTTCTCCAAACACGCGCTCAATATGATAGCATCGACCCTTGTACCGATCTAGGCTAGTCAATCCATCAGTCCACACAGTTGTCCATGTACCAGTAGAAGATTCCGCAGCGACTGCAGCCCCGGCTTCTTCAGGTGGAACTCCTGGTTGCGGAGTTACTCGGAATGCTGCTAAGATATCAGTAGGCTTGGTTTCATAATCAGGAGTATAATACGTTAATTTGTAGTCTTTAACACCAGCTTTGAATCCAACACTTGTTTTAGTCTCTGTTTGTGGTGACATAAATTCCTCCTTCGAACTCATGAATTAATAACAACAAGATCTATTCGATAGGAATGAAAGACATATTTGACCGAATTCCCACCTCATAAAGAGTATTGACAATGATCCTATATTATTTATTCTTTTGGTTTTTGAGTTGTATTTACAAATAACAAATGCATTAATATCAATAATATAAGATAGTGTCTACCCTTCCATATATCTAGTCCAACCCTGTTTAAATTTTAACGTGAAATGATGAGCAAAAAAAACCACTGAGAAAGTCGGAAATAATATTAGGAACTCGAGGGGCTATTATGGAATGTATTGGATAAACCTTCAAATGAGGGATTGACTTAGATACTACTAACAACTAGAGCCAAAATATCCTATTGAATTACCCCTGTACTATGAATACGGCTATAAATTTCTTTTTACTTTTGAATCCGAAAAGTTTGATTTTTTGATTATAGTTAAGTTCTATGAGACTAACTCCTAATTATGATTATGAGGTTTCCTCGATTAACAAAAAAAAACGAGGGTATATCGTCCAAATAATTGGTCCGGTCCTTGATGTAGCCTTTTCGCCAGGCATGATGCCTTCTATTTATAATGCTCTGGTAGTTCAAGGACGACACAATCAAGAACCAAACGTGACTTGCGAGGTCCAGCAATTATTGGGAAATAATCGAGTTAGAGCTGTCGCTATGAGTGATACGGATGGTCTAATGCGAGGTATGGAAGTAATTGACACGGGAACTCCAATAAGTGTTCCGGTCGGTGGATCAACATTGGGACGAATTTTCAACGTGCTTGGGGAGCCTGTGGATCAATTGGGTCCTGTTGAGACTAATCAACTGTCTCCTATTCATAGATCTGCACCCCCGTTTCTAAAGTTAGATACAAGATTATCTATTTTTGAAACAGGAATTAAAGTTGTCGATCTGTTAGCCCCCTATCGGCGTGGAGGAAAAGTTGGACTATTTGGGGGGGCTGGAGTAGGAAAAACTGTCTTAATTATGGAATTAATTAACAATATTGCCAAAGCTTACGGAGGAGTATCCGTATTTGGAGGTGTAGGGGAACGTACTCGTGAGGGAAATGATCTTTATATGGAAATGAAAGAATCTGGAGTTATTAATCAACAAAAACTGGACGAATCAAAAGTGGCCCTAGTTTATGGTCAGATGAATGAACCCCCAGGAGCTCGTATGAGAGTTGGTTTGACCGCCCTAACTATGGCGGAATATTTTCGAGATGTGAATCGGCAAGACGTACTTCTCTTTATTGATAATATCTTTCGTTTTGTCCAAGCGGGATCCGAAGTTTCGGCTTTATTGGGTCGAATGCCCTCGGCTGTAGGTTATCAACCGACCCTGAGTACCGAAATGGGCTCTTTACAAGAAAGAATTACGTCCACCAAAGAAGGTTCCATAACCTCGATTCAAGCAGTTTATGTACCTGCCGACGATTTAACAGATCCTGCTCCTGCTACAACATTTGCACATTTAGATGCAACTACTGTGCTCTCAAGAAGTTTAGCTGCAAAAGGTATCTATCCAGCAGTTGATCCCTTAGATTCAACGTCAATGATGTTGCAACCACAGATCGTTGGCGAGCAACATTATAAAACTGCGCAACGAGTCAAGCAAACTTTACAACGTTATAAAGAACTGCAGGACATTATAGCTATCCTTGGGTTAGATGAATTATCGGACGACGACCGTTTAACTGTAGCAAGAGCGCGAAAAATTGAGCGTTTCTTATCCCAACCTTTTTTCGTAGCAGAAATATTTACTGGTTCGCCAGGTAAATATGTTAGTCTCGCAGAAACTATTAGGGGATGTACTTTGATCCTTTCTGGGGAATTCGATGATCTTCCAGAACAGGCTTTTTATTTGGTAGGTACTATTGATGAAGTTAACGCAAAAGCGATGTTAGAAGAGGAAAAAAATTTTACTAAATGACCTTATTAAAACTTTGTGTACTGACTCCAAATCAAATTGTTTGGGATTCAGAAGTGGAACAAATCATTTTATCTACCAGTAGTGGACAAATTGGAATATTACCGAATCACATCCCTATTGCCACTGCTCTAGATATAGGTATTTTGAGACTAAACTCTAATGGCCAATGGTTTTCTATTGCTCTGATGGGCGGAGTTGCTCGAATAGCTAATAATGCAATCACTATCTTGGTAAAAGATGCCAAAGTGAGATAGTAAAATTACGTGACAAGAAACTTAGGAAACTCGGAAAGTGGCAGAGACTAACTTGGAAAAAAGTTTGGACAAAAAATCGAGGCAAATTTCACTTGACGTCAAAAAACAGAAAGGTGGTGAAAAACTTATTAGATCCATATCTAACTAAGGTAGATCTACTATTGGATTTGAACCAATGACTCCCGCCGTATGAAAGCAGTACTCTAACCACTGAGTTAAGTAGATATTTTATTAAACAAAAAATAAAAAAGTCAAACTCCCGGCCGTATCAAGTTCTGTTTAAAAGAAAACGTTTTTTTGTTCGTTTTATTCAATTCTGAAGGTTTCTATTTTACTCGGAAATCAACGCTATTTCACGATACGACCGGCTCAGAGAAACCCCAAAAATTTATCATGTTCCTTGATTTAGAATGAAGCTAAGCACAAAAAGTGCCTGTGCTTGTAGAGAACCGTATGAAAAGATGGTTCTAGTCCTAAAAAATAGATACTTAAAAAACAATTTGTGTGTCAGGAACCAGATTTGAACTGGTGACACGAGGATTTTCAGTCCTCTGCTCTACCGCCTGAGCTATCCCGACCCATTTCCCACTGTAGATTCAAATTCGAGATTAGATTGAACGGAAATGAAACCAATAAAGGGGAGTGCACGTTGAGCCAAAAGTACCAAGCAGAGAGTAGTTTGTTGGGCTTTTGGGGATAGAGGGACTTGAACCCTCACAATTTTTCAAATCGACGGATTTTCTTCTTACTGAAAATTTCATTACTGTCCATATTGACATGTAGAAACGGACTCTCTCTTTATTCTTTAATCAGCTTGGTAAAAAAATATATTTTCACATTGGTTAGAAAAGCTTCCGTTGAGTCTCTGCACCTTTCCTTAGTTTTTTTTTATTCTAAAAAGGATTTGGCTCAGGATTGCCCTTTTTATTAATTCCAGGGTTTCTCTGAATTTGAAAGTGATCACTTAGTAAGTTTCCATACCAAGGCTCAATCTAATTAAGTCCGTAGCGTCTACCAATTTCGCCATATCCCCTTACCTTTTTTTATTCTCCCTGAAGGATTGCTTCACTCTTTCTAAGAAAATCTGAGATATTTCTAGACTGTCGACTCGTTAAAGACGCATTTTTTCGAGTCCACTTCAAACAAATAAAAAATGAAATTTTAAATAAAATAAGACACGAAATCTTTAGTTTTATAGAAGTAGGAATTAAGAATATTATATATTATAAGGCATTAAAAGAAATTTCATTTTCAATCCAAATAAAATTTGGAAACTCAAGTTGTAAGAATCACGAATAACCTTTTATTATAAAGAATAATTCCTAATTACATCCTCTTCTAAAGAAATTTTTCCTCATGTTAGCCCGCTTAGCTCAGCGGTTAGAGCATCGCATTTGTAATGCGATGGTCATCGGTTCGATTCCGATAGCCGGCTTTTCCACATTTTACTTAAATATTGTTTATTTTTTCCATGAGTAATACGGAGCTTTTTAAATAATAATATAAATTGAGGAATATCGGAAGTTCGAACTAGAATGAGTCAAAACATTCTTTTTTATAATTTGCTTAGAATTGAAAAGAAAAAACTATTATCGCATTTATATAAATTATAGAATTACATATTTTAAATAAATTTAGATAGATAATCGAATTGCATATAAAAATTAAGGAGTGTTTATGTCGCGTTATCGAGGACCTCGTTTTAAAAAAATACGCCGTCTTGGGGCTTTACCAGGATTAACTAATAAAAGTCCTAGGGCTATACGTGATCTTCGAAATCAATCTCGTTCCGAATATCGGATTCGACTCGAAGAAAAACAAAAATTGCGTTTTCATTATGGTCTTACAGAAAAGCAGTTAATTAATTACGTTCGAATTGCCAGAAAGGCCAAGGGTTCAACTGGTAAAGTTTTACTTCAATTACTTGAAATGCGTTTGGATAACATTCTTTTTCGATTAGGTATGGCTTCTACGATTCCTGCAGCACGTCAATTAGTTAACCATAGACATGTTTTAGTGAATGGTCGTCTAGTAGATAGACCCAGTTATCGCTGCAAACCCCGCGATATTATTATGCCGAAGAATACAACAAAATCCGGCGTCCTTGTTCAAAATTCTCTGCAGCTATTCACTGGTAAGGAATTGGCGACTCATTTAAACCTTTTCTCAACGCCTTATAAAGGCCTAGTCAATAAAATAGTGGATACGAACTGGATCGGTTTGAAAATAAATGAATTGTTAGTCGTAGAATATTACTCTCGGCAGACGTAACCCTAACTAGGAGGAGTTGTTTTTGATGACGTAAATTTAACTGCGGTGAAAAAAGCAAAATCCAAACTCGGCTTTATTTTTGTTTGTTCGAAGTTATTATTTATATTTTATTTTCACGTATGAGGAAGGAAAAATCTAAAATGTCTCTTGTTCCAGGATCAAATACGTTGATGCTCGAAGTTCAGCAAATGAACCAGGAAGTCCGGAAAGAGAGGGATTCGAACCCCCGGTAAACAAAAAAGTTTACATAGCAGTTCCAATGCTACGCCTTTCAACCACTCGGCCATCTCTCCTCTATAAACAATAAAGAGTATGTCCCAAATTACGCGTGAATCAAGCCGTCATTTTAACTGATAATTTGTTAGAGAATGTATTTTCTGTTATTTTGTAGGAGACGACCCAAGCGGTAAAGAATTAGAGAATAGATTTATACCCATGCCTATATCGCAAAAAAATCAAAATTTTATTGATAGGACGTTTTCAATTATCGCGAATATATTGTTACGAATAATTCCAACAACTTCAGGAGAAAAAGAGGCATTTGCCTATTACATCAATGGGATGTCAGCTCAATCCGAAGGAAATTATGCAGAAGCTCTACAAAATTATTATCAAGCCATGCACCTAGAAATGGATCCATATGATCGAAGTTATATACTCTATAATATCGGTATTATACATACAAGTAATGGAGAACATTCTAAAGCCTTGGAATATTATTGTCGAGCCATAGAACGAAATCCTTTCTTACCCCAAGCATTTAATAACATGGCTGTTATTTGTCATTACCGGGGCGAACAAGCTATTCAACAGGGAGATTCTGAAATTGCGGAGGCTTGGTTTGATCAAGCCGCTGAGTATTGGAAACAAGCTAGAACGCTGACTCCCGGTAATTATATAGAAGCGCAGAATTGGTTAACGATCACTTGGCGATCCAAATAAAATACCCTACTTTGTTTCGACTTCAATAGACTTTTTACTTAGAAATAAATATCTGTTCGTAAGATAAAAGGACACAGCCCCGTCTACGAATTTCCACATTTATATAGAAATATTCATGAAGTTGGACCAAAAAGACGTCCTTGGCTTATTGCCAAGTTTGTTCTATGATGAAAATAAAAAAGGGTCCGTTGAGCAACAAAGGTATATGTCATAATAGATTTGAATACTTGTTTCATATCACTTTCCAGATCAGAATTGCTCGAATTAATAAAAAATTTTACGCAAGATTTATGAGTCTTAGCAGGTCTCGTTGTATGTGTTGTCCATAAAGAAAAGAGGAGGACTCTATGATTATTCGTTCGCCCGAATCGGAAGGCAAAATTTTGGTAGATAGGGATCCGGTGAAAACATCATTTGAGGAATGGTCCAGACCAGGGCATTTCTCAAGAACTCTAGCGAAAGGTCCTGATACTACTACGTGGATATGGAACCTACACGCTGATGTTCACGATTTCAATAGCCATACTAGTGATTTGGAGGAGATATCACAAAAAGTTTTTAGTGCCCATTTTGGTCAACTCTCGATAATCTTCATTTGGCTGAGTGGTATGTATTTCCATGGCGCTCGTTTTTCCAATTATGAATCGTGGTTAACTGAGCCAACTCAAATTCGGCCTAGCGCCCAGGTGGTTTGGCCAATAGTGGGTCAAGAAATATTGAATGGTGATGTCGGCGGGGGTTTCCGAGGAATACAAATCACCTCTGGGTTTTTTCAGCTGTGGAGAGCCTCTGGAATAACTAGTGAATTACAACTCTATTGTACCTCAATTGGTGCATTGGTTTTTGCCGCAGTCATGATTTTTGCTGGTTGGTTTCATTATCATAAGGCGGCTCCAAAATTGGCGTGGTTTCAAGATGCCGAATCAATGTTGAATCATCATTTGGCAGGTCTACTTGGACTTGGGTCTCTCGCTTGGGCGGGTCATCAAGTTCATGTCTCTTTACCAATTAACCAATTTCTAAACGCTGGAGTTGATCCTAAAGAAATCCCACTTCCTCATGAATTGATCCTTAATAGAAATCTTATGGCTCAAGTTTATCCAAGTTTTGCCGAGGGACCAACCCCATTTTTCACTTTGAATTGGTCTAAATATGCCGACTTTCTTACGTTTCGTGGAGGATTAGATCCAGTAACTGGTGGTCTATGGATGACTGATATTGTGCACCATCATTTAGCTGTTGCAATTATTTTCCTTATAGCAGGGCACATGTATAGGACCAACTGGGGCTTGGGGCATGGACTAAAAGAAATTTTAGATGTTCATAAGGGACCATTTACAGGTATGGGCCATCAAGGTCTATATGAGATCCTAATAAGCTCATGGCATGCTCAATTAGCTGTAAACCTAGCAATGCTCGGCTCAGTAACAATTATTATCGCTCACCATATGTATGCAATGCCGCCTTACCCATATATAGCTACTGACTATGGGACACAATTGTCATTATTCACGCATCACATGTGGATTGGGGGATTTCTTATAGTTGGTGCTGCCGCGCATGCAGCCATCTTTATGGTACGAGACTATGATCCAACTAATCGATATAATGATTTGTTGGATCGTGTCCTTCGACATCGTGATGCAATTATCTCACATCTCAACTGGGTATGTATGTTTCTAGGTTTTCACAGTTTTGGTTTGTATATTCATAATGATACGATGAGTGCTTTAGGGCGCCCTCAAGATATGTTTTCCGATACGGCTATACAATTACAACCCATTTTTGCTCAATGGATACAAAAAATCCATACTTTTTTAACACCAGATTTAGCAGCAAACCCTGGTTTAAGTTGGAGTGGTGTAGTTGCAGTGGGTGGCAAAATAGCGTTAGCGCCAATTTCTTTAGGGACTGCGGATTTTTTGGTACATCATATTCATGCATTTACGATTCATGTGACAGTATTGATACTTTTGAAAGGTGTGCTATTTGCTCGTAGTTCCCGTTTGATACCAGATAAGGCAAATCTTGGTTTTCGTTTTCCATGTGATGGCCCTGGAAGAGGAGGGACATGTCAAGTCTCGGCTTGGGACCATGTCTTCTTAGGTCTTTTCTGGCTATACAATTCTATTTCGATAGTTATTTTTCATTTCAGTTGGAAGATGCAGTCCGATGTTTGGGGCAATCTAAACAATCAAGGGGTAATAAATCATATCACGGGAGGAAACTTTTCACAGAGTTCTATTACTATTAATGGATGGCTCCGCGATTTCTTATGGGCACAGGCATCTCAAGTAATTCAGTCTTATGGTTCTTCATTATCAGCATATGGCCTTTTTTTCTTGGGTGCGCATTTCATATGGGCTTTTAGTTTAATGTTTCTCTTCAGCGGACGTGGTTATTGGCAAGAATTGATTGAATCCATTGTTTGGGCTCATAATAAATTAAAAGTTGCTCCTGCTACTCAGCCAAGAGCCTTGAGCATTATACAAGGGCGTGCTGTAGGAGTAACCCATTACCTTCTAGGTGGAATTGCCACAACATGGGCATTCTTCTTAGCAAGAATTATTG